TCTATGAAAAAATGTTGGTTCAATTCGATGTTATCCAATGTGGAGTTAGAATACAGGTGTAGGCTAAGTAAATCAATGGATAATCTTGGTCCTCTTGAAAATACCAGTGTAAGTGAAGACCCGATTCCAAATGATACAGAAAAAAACACCTATAATTGGAGTCATAGTGACAGTAGTAATGTTGATCATTTAGTCGGCGTTAGGGACATTCGGAATTTAAACGTGGATGACACTTTTTTAGTTTTAGGTAGGGATAATAAAAAAGACGGTTATTCCATATATTTTGATATTGAAAATCAAGTTTTTGCGATTGACAATAATCATTCTTTTTTGAGTGAACTAGAAAATTCTTTTTCTAGTTATTGGAATTCTAGTTATTTAAATAAGGGGTCTAGGAGTGATGATTCCCACTATGATTATTATATGTATGATACTCAATATAGTTGGAATAATTACATCAATAGTTGCATTGACAGTTATCTTCGTTCTCAAATCGGGATTGATAGTTATATTTTAAGTGGTAGTGAAAATTACAGCGAAAGTTACATTTCTACTTCCATTTGGGGTGAAAGTAGAAATAGTAGTAAAACCGGGAATTCCAGGCTAAGAACTAGCACGAACGGCAGCGATTTCACTCTAAGAGAAAATTCTAATGATCTCGGCGTAACTCAAAAATACAAGCATTTGTGGGTTCAATGTGAAATTTGTTATGGATTAAATTATAAGAAATTTTTTAAATCAAAAATGAATATTTGTGAACAATGTGGGTATCATTTGAAAATGAGTAGTTCAGATAGAATTGAACTTTCGATTGATCCAGGCACTTGGGATCCTATGGATGAGGACATGTTCTCTCTGGATCCCATTGACTTTCATTCGGAGGAGGAACCTTATAAAGATCGTATTGATTCTTATCAAAAAAAGACAGGATTAACCGAGGCCATTCAAACCGGCATAGGTCAACTAAACGGCATTCCCGTAGCAATTGGGGTTATGGATTTTCAGTTTATGGGGGGTAGTATGGGATCGGTAGTAGGCGAGAAAATTACTCGTTTAATCGAGTATGCTACCAATAAATTTTTACCTCTTATTCTAGTGTGTGCTTCCGGAGGAGCACGCATGCAAGAAGGAAGTTTGAGCTTGATGCAAATGGCTAAAATTTCTTCCGCTTTATATGATTATCAATCGAATAAAAAGTTAGTTTATGTATCAATCCTTACATCTCCTACGACTGGTGGGGTGACAGCTAGTTTTGGTATGTTGGGGGATATCATTATTGCTGAACCCAACGCCTACATTGCATTTGCAGGTAAAAGAGTAATTGAACAAACATTGAATAAGACAGTACCTGAAGGTTCACAAGCGGCTGAATTTTTATTCCATAAGGGCTTATTCGATCCAATCGTACCACGTAATCTGTTAAAGGGTGTTCTGAGTGAGTTATTTCAGCTCCACGCTTTCTTTCCTTTGAATCATAAATTAAGTAGAACCTTAACTTAATAGTTAAGTTAATAGTTAATTAAATTCGTTAAATTATTTATGGCGAATAACTATTTGGAATAAGTATTTATTAAGTATTTATCGGAATCAAAGGAAAAATCGGAAAGACCCGAAGAATGGATTTTTTTTGGTGACATAAGAGGAAATTTTGCAAAGAATCATACAGATAATTTTTTTTTACCGATATTCCTGATTCCTAATTAGGAAACCTCTATGAACAAGATAAAAGAGCGAATTCTTCTTCCGCGAGGCAGGGTAAATAATAAAGAAAACGAATTTCATGTTCTTTTCTTCCTTTCGTATTATAACGTTATAACGAATTTTGGAAGAATTTATAAGCGGAAGAAACTCTTTATTAAATTCAAATTATGAAATTCAAGTTATAAGACAAGAAAAAGATAATATAAAGAAGAATAACAAACAAGTGGATTATCATACATGTATTTCATGTAGAAAAATGAATAGGTCCATTTAGTTAGTTCTATATTCCTTGCACTTTATTATATATACTCACTTAGATATACTTAGTATAATTATATAGGAATTATAATAATTTTAAGAGATCTTTCTATTTAAGATATCTTTCTAACAATATAATTAAATATAGCGATAATAGGTAAAAAGATTAATATAACAATAAATAAATAACAGGTACAAATATTAAATCGAGGTGCCCATTCTATGACAATTCTCAACAACTTACCCTCTATTTTTGTGCCTTTAGTGGGCTTAGTATTTCCGGCAATTGCAATGGCTTCTTTATCTCTTCATGTTCAAAAAAACAAGATTTTTTAGATCTGATGGGGCAAATTTCATCTATTTTTTTTTTTTTCAAGACTTAGACTTGGATCATAACACAGATATCTATTCAGTATAATATGGTATAACTTGTGGCTTCTTTCAATCATAAAAGAAAGGGTTCTTATGTAGGCGTAAACGTAAATATGATATATGAGTAAACAAACTATTTGAAAATAAGTCGAGATTGGGGCGGATGCCTGAAATAGAAATAAATGCAAAGCCCATGTAGTTATATATGTGTAGATAGGGGATCATCTGAGGGGGCCCCTATTATTTTACTTTTAGATCTAATAGATCTAACGAATTGCTTCGAAAGATTCACATCAGAATAGTGCAAGTTGATGAAAGTTCCTTCGGAAACAAAAAAACGTAAAGTAAAATTCATTTTGGCCGGTCTCCCACTTCCAATAAAATGCAACTAGATCTAGTATGAGTTGGCGATCAGAACATATATGGATAGAACTTATAGCGGGGTCTCGAAAAATAAGTAATTTCTGCTGGGCCATTATACTTTTTTTAGGTTCATTGGGGTTTTTATTGATTGGAATTTCCAGTTATCTTGACAGAAATTTGATATCTTTATTCCCGTCTCAGCAAATAATTTTTTTTCCACAAGGGATCGTGATGTCTTTCTATGGGCTCGCCGGTCTATTTATTAGCTCTTATTTGTGGTGCACAATTTCGTGGAATGTAGGTAGTGGTTATGATCGATTCGATAGAAAAGAAGGAATAGTGTGTATTTTTCGTTGGGGATTTCCAGGAAAAAATCGTCGCATCTTACTCCGACTCTTTATGAAAGATATTCAGTCTATCAGAATAGAAGTTAAAGAGGGTATTTATGCTAGGCGTGTCCTTTATATGGAAATCAGAGGCCAGGGGGCCATTCCTTTGACTCGTACTGATGAGAATTTGACTCCACGAGAAATTGAGCAAAAAGCAGCGGAATTGGCCTATTTCTTGCGTGTACCAATTGAAGTATTTTGAAATGAACTGAAGCACTTTTCTTAACTTTTTTTGTCCGCAATTTTTTTTTTTATGCGTATGTAAATTCACTAAATTCAAGGACTAACCACTGACTCACAAATAAAAAAGAGGGAATAGATTCGTGGGTTCGAAGCTTTCTATTCTAATATTAGAATAGAACTTATGCTTGATAGAAATATTAGATCGTATAGAGTTGACGAATGAAACGGATTCATTAAAAATTCACAGACGAAAAAATGGAAAAAAAAGCATTCATTTCCCTTCTATATCTTACGTCTATAGTATTTTTGCCCTGGTGGGTCTCTTTTTCATTTAATAAAAGTCTGGGATCTTGGATTATTAATTGGTGGAATACTAGTAAATCCGAAACTTTTTTAAATGATATTCAAGAAAAGAGTATTCTAGAAAAATTAATAGAATTAGAGGAACTCTTCCTGTTGGACGAAATGATAAAGGAATACCCCGAAACACATCTACAAAAGTTTCGTATCGGAATCCACAAAGAAACGATCCAATTGATCAAGATGCACAACGAGGATCGTATCTATACGATTTTGCACTTCTCGACAAATATAATCTATTTCGTTATTCTAAGTGGTTATTCTCTTTTAGTTAATGAAGAACTTATTATTCTTAATTCTTGGGTTCAAGAATTCATATATAACTTAAGCGACACAATAAAAGCCCTTTCTATTCTTTTATTAACCGACTTATGCATAGGATTCCATTCACCCCACGGTTGGGAACTAATGATTAGCTCTTTCTATAAAGATTTTGGATTTGCTCATAATGATCAAATTATATCTGGACTTGTTTCCACCTTTCCAGTCATTTTCGATACAATTTTAAAATATTGGATCTTCCGTTATTTAAATCGTGTATCTCCGTCACTTGTAGTGATTTATCATTCAATGAATGACTGAAAAATGATCCACCGATCCAATTAGAATTTTGTTATTTTGTCCATAAGTAAAATAAAACATTCAAAATCTTACTTTTTTTTTTTTATTTTTATACACTTATTTTTTCTATACATCCAAGAGATTCGGATTCCTCCTATATTTTAGTAAAAATTTTTCAGTAACTAGCAGCATCGTGGATAGGGAACTATCCTAGCGACCTACCTAATTTTATTGTAGAAATTTTCGGGATCAACGACTGAACTATGCAAACTAGAAAGACCTTTTCTTGGATAAAGGAAGAGATTACTCGCTCCATTTCCGTATCGCTCATGATATATATAATAACTGGGGCATATATTTCAAATGCATATCCCATTTTTGCACAGCAGGGTTATGAAAATCCGCGCGAAGCAACTGGTCGTATTGTATGCGCCAATTGTCATTTAGCTAATAAGCCCGTGGGTATTGAGGTTCCACAAGCGGTACTTCCTGATACTGTATTTGAAGCAGTTGTTCGAATTCCTTATGATATGCAACTGAAACAAGTTCTTGCTAATGGTAAAAAGGGAGCTTTGAATGTGGGGGCTGTTCTTATTTTACCCGAGGGGTTTGAATTAGCCCCTCCTGATCGTATTTCGCCAGAGATGAAAGAAAAGATAGGTAATCTGTCTTTTCAGAGTTATCGCCCCGCTAAAAAAAATATTCTTGTGATAGGTCCCGTTCCTGGTCAAAAATATAGTGAAATCACCTTTCCTATTCTTTCTCCGGACCCTGCTACTAAGAAAGATGTTCACTTCTTAAAATATCCCATAT